AGTACGGTACCCGTATTTACAATCTTTACTTCCCTATTATATTGCTCAATACGTTCACGGATAATATTACTAATCTCGTCAGCTCGAATGGTTACCATGAGTATTTCTTAATTTTGTTTTTGGAAAAAAAATAATACCTACAATGGAAGGACTAATCAGGTATTTCTTTCATCGCTCCAAACATGCCAATATTAGCACTGATGGTACGTAAATGTAACTCGTTGTTCAAACAACTATTCAGAGTTCCTAGAGCCCCTTGTAAAGCTTGTTGGAAAACCCGTTGTCGGACTTGATTAATCGCTCTTTGTTGTTCAAAATGAATGGTTTCATTTTTGTAATTTTCTAATTGTTCCAAAATCTTATAAGTTGAATTAATCAAATTCAATTTTTCTCGTTCTATCTCAGAGTATCCGTTCACTCGAAACTGATCTGCTTCTATTTCCACTTTCCGTAAACGGGCTCGGGCTTTCTCCAGCCGTTCAATGGCCCCCTCACGTAGTTCTTCTGAATTTTGAATAGTATTCAAAATCTTCCGTTTTCGATTATCTAATAAATCACTTAATGAAAGTAGATTATCTTTCCATTCATTGCAAAACTTCCACGATCCCTTCCCGAACCAAACGCGAATCTTTCGATTCATTTGGCTCTTACGCTCAATTATTTCGATTTCCCATGGGAAATTTCCATATTTTTTTTTATTGGACTGAGCCTATCCCCTCCTCTCTATTCATAATTTCTATTCTAAAATAAAAATATCGAAACTAATTCCTAATCCAAGACCGGAATATTCGGAGGACTCTTCTGACCAAACAAGCAATTGGCAGTAAAGTTGTTTCTTTTTTTTTTCTTTTCTTAAAATTCAAAGAACTTAGATTTACTTTGTGCATAGGTTATCGATTCGGCATTGGATAAGAATGGATAAAATGCCCATTTTTCGAAAAAAAGGTCAAATCATTTTTTTTTTTTCGACACAAGTGTTCTATACCGAAAACAATTTCCAACTATTCATTTTGAACCCATTTATGTATTAACATAGTAGTAGAAAGAGTACCTTGCCGCGTCTGGACTTCAAACAGTTTAGCTTTAACCATATTAAAGGTCCCACGTTATTGATTGATAGAGAATCAAAGTCTATTTACCAATGAATCGCGAAATGCTATAGTTCTTAAAGATGATTTCTTAATTTATTCAGAAGTAATTCGCAGGGTCATACACCCTTTTCCTAGTTAAAACAAAAAAGTGCAGCCGGTCCAATCCGGTCTATTCTTGAAATAAACAACTCGCACACACTCCCTTTCCAAAAAAAATCAATACACCCAGGACTATGCTTAGATTTATTGGATTTGTTGCTAAAATATCGGTATTAAACCCGAAACTCTCGGCGGATGATCCGTAACCCAAGGAAACGAAAGAATCGGTTACATTTTTCATAGGATCTCCTCTTCTCTTTTCTCTTATAAACAGACTAATTATCTATTTTTTTATTCTTATTTTTTTTTTATTCTATATATTTTTTTTTATTCTATATATTTCTATTCTATATATTTAGAATATTTAGATTTCTATTTTTTTATTTTTATTCTCTTTTTCTATATTCTATATTTTCTATATCCTATTCTATATCCTATAATATTCTATATCCTATAATATAATATATATATTATATTATTTATTATATTATTGTTTATTTGTATTGTTTATTTGTTTATTGTTCTTTTTTTTTTTACCTATATTCATTTGCCTATTTCTAAATAGAGTCAAAAGTATATTCGATTTATAAATGGATTTTTTTTTTCAATTGGAAATTTCTAATAAGAACAATACTTATTAGAATTCGGTACCCAGTCTTGTGTGAATTGTGAAATATCTCCTTTGTTGCAACACTTCCTTAAAAAAGTTTCAATTGGACTAATAAAAGAAGGAGGGGAAGGAAGAAAGCGAGTCGGTATACTAATTCCTCACCCTCAAATCAGTCCTTCCCGCGAGTTATTATCCCCCAAAAATAAAATAAAAAATAAATAAATAAAATAAATAATTGTAGGAGTGAAATCTTGATATAATTCAACTTGATATAATTCAAAAAAAGTAAGCAGGAAGTCCAAGGCAATAAAAAAAACAATACGTATTGTTTATAGGATTAAACAAAAGGATTCGCAAATAAAAGTGCTAATGCTACAACCAGTCCATAAATTGTCAAAGCTTCCATAAAAGCCAAACTAAGCAATAAAGTACCTCGTATTTTTCCCTCTGCCTCGGGTTGTCTCGCGATACCTTCTACAGCTTGGCCCGCAGCAGTACCTTGACCAACCCCAGGTCCAATAGAAGCAAGCCCAACGGCCAACCCAGCAGCAATAACGGAAGCGGCAGAAATCAATGGATTCATGATAAGTTCCTCGCACCAAAATAAAGAAATTGTTAATGATACAATCAACCAATAAATTATGACTTAATTATTTCATCCCATCGATAAGATTTTCATCCAGTCGAAGTAACTAAAACT